TTTGAATTAAAATTCACTTATTAAGTTTAGTGGAGCCTTAAGTCAAATTATTTTTATTTTATTTAGTTACATTTTTGTATTTGTAGCGAACAATTAGGTAGTTTATCGGAATCAAAGTCAAAATTCTAAGGAAGAATTTCTTTTTTCTTTGGTGACATAATCATCATAATATTGAATTGTAAATTGTAGAAATAATCGTGCGGATAATTCTTTTTTTTATACCGATATTCCTGATTATTAATTAGGAAACCTCTATCAACAAGATAAAAAAAAATGGTTCCTTCTTCAAAATTCAAATTGGGCAAGGCAAATAAAATAAACCGAAGGTCATCTTTCCTTCTTGCTTTGTATGTATAGTATATATAATTCAAATATAGAAAATATAGATATAGAGTATCTTTTCTTTCTATCTTCCGAGAATCTCTATTTTTACTAAGAATCCTGTTGTTGGATTGAATTCGAATTGGAAGACAAGAATAGAATAGATTATCATACGTATATTTCTATATTTCATGTAGAAAGATAAAGAAGAATAAGTCTCATTTATTTAATTATCCATTCCTTGCACTTATTATTTAATATATATACTCACTTAGATATACTCAATATAATTCTATACGAATTATAATTATTCTAAGATATCTTTCTAACAATAACAGGTACAAATATTAAATCGAGGTACCCATTCTATGATAATTTTTAACAACTTACCCTCTTTCTTTGTGCCTTTAGTGGGCCTAGTATTTCCGGCAATTGCAATGGCTTCTTTATCTCTTCATGTTCAAAAAAACAAGATTTTTTAGATTCGATAGGTGCAAATCTTATCTATTTTTTTTCAAGACTTAGATATAGATAACACAGATATCTATTTAGTGGAATATGGCAGTTTCCTTCGAACATAGCTCTTATGTATGCGTAAATATATGGGTAAATAAATTATAGCAATTTTCAAATAGATCGGAATCGAGATGGATGTATGAAATGTAAAGTCAATGTATCTATATGTGGATATCTATAGGAGATCATAGAAAAGGGATATTCTTATTTTAGACCTAACCAATTTTATCTAACCAATTAGATGAATTACTCCTAAAGGGTTACATTCGAATGACGCTAGTTGATGAGAGTTACTTCGGAAACAAAAAAAAACGAAAGTCAAATTCATTTGGACTATTTTCTCAATTCCAATAAAATGCAACTGGATCTAGTATGAGTTGTCGATCAGAACATATATGGATAGAACTTATAGTGGGGTCTCGAAAAATAAGTAATTTCTGCTGGGCCTTTATCCTTTTTTTAGGTTCACTAGGATTCGTATTAGTTGGATCTTCCAGTTATCTCGGTAAGAATTTGATATCTTTAGTTCCGTCTCAACAAATTCTTTTTTTTCCACAAGGGATCGTGATGTCTTTCTACGGTATCGCAGGTCTCTTTATTAGTTCCTATTTGTGGTGCACAATTTCGTGGAATGTAGGTAGTGGCTATGATCGATTCGATAGAAAAGAAGGAATAGTGTGTATTTTTCGTTGGGGATTTCCTGGAAAAAATCGTCGCATCTTTCTACGATTTCGTATGAAAGATATTCAGTCCATCCGAATCGAAGTTAAAGAGGGTATTTATGCTCGTCGTGTCCTTTATATGGAAATCAAAGGACAGGGGGCCGTTCCCTTGACGCGTACTGATGAGAATTTGACTCCGCGTGAAATTGAGCAAAAAGCCGCCGAATTGGCCTATTTCTTGCGTGTACCGATTGAAGTATTTTGAAATGAACTTGAACTGAAGAAGAAATTCTTTCCCGGCGGTAGGGAAAAAATTCAAGAATTCTCTGTTCTTTCTTCAGCATAGCATAGCTTAATAAAGTTTTTTCAGAACGTTCATTTGAGCCAAAGTATACGTATATGGAACATCCATAAAACGAAATTTTTTTTGTATGCATAAAAAATAATTTATGCGTATGGAAATCCACTCAACTCAATTTAGTAAAAAACAAGTAAAAGTAACAAATCGAAATAAAATAATAATAATAGATTCATCTCGTATATCAAAACATTTCGGAATAAAGGATTTCTCTTTTTATTTTCAATATGAATTGATAGGTTCGATACAAATAGATCATATCTTGTAAATTCTCTCTCCTTTCTTTTGTGAATCGACCTTTCTTTTTTTTTTATCTTTTCTTTTGTTTTTCTTAATGATCAAAGGCAAAGGATTGCTTGGATTTCTTATAAGGATAACTTTTCTGTCTTGTTTTGCCACTCATTTTTGATCATTCCATTAGGTTTTGAATTTAGGATCGGTAGATCACAATATTCTTAATAAATCTCTCTCCATTTTTCCTGGACTATAACTGTGGGTAGCCGGCCATTTTTTTTTTTCGAAAGATTTTCTTTTTTGATAGAAAGGACCAAGGGAGTTCTTTTGGCTTAAAATCCGAATAATATTCATTACTTGACTTGCTTGAATTACTTCTTTCAAGCATTCATCGAAAAGGGCTTCGAATTTGATCAATTCAATTGAGGTATCTGGAAACAAGATTTTTTCTTATTTCTTCATTTGAAACGGGCTCTTATTCTATTTCTGTATTCTTTCTAAATTCAAGGACTAACTACTGAATCACAAATAAAAAACAGGGAATCGATTCATAGATCCTATGCCTTGTAATAGAACTTAGGGTTAATAGAAATAGTAGATCACATAGATTCAACAAATGAGGTGGGTTCATTAACAATTCAAAGATGAAAAAATGGTAAAAAAGAAAGCATTTCTTCCTCTTCTATATCTTGCATCTATAGTATTTTTGCCCTGGTGGATCTCTCTCTCATTTAATAAAAGTCTTGAATTTTGGATTACTAATTGGTGGAATACTAGGCAATCCGAAACTTTTTTGACTGATATTCAAGAAAAGAGTATTCTAGAAAAATTCATAGAATTGGAAGAACTCTTACTCTTGGACGAAATGATAAAAGAATACCCGGAAACACATCTACAAACACTTCGTATAGGAATCCACAAAGAAACGATCCAATTGATCAAGATGCACAATGAGGATCATATCCATATGATTTTGCACTTATCGACAAATATAACCTCTTTCATTATTTTAAGTGGTTATTCTATTTTGGGTAATGAAGAACTTGCTATTCTTAACTCTTGGGTTCAAGAATTCCTATATAACTTAAGTGACACAATAAAAGCTTTTTCTATTCTTTTATTAACTGATTTATGTATCGGATTCCATTCGCCCCATGGTTGGGAACTAATGATTGGCTATGTCTACAAAGATTTTGGATTTGTTCACAACGATCAAATTATATCGGGTCTTGTTTCTACTTTTCCAGTCATTCTGGATACAATTTTTAAATATTGGATCTTCCGTTATTTAAATCGTATATCTCCATCACTTGTAGTGATTTATCATTCAATGAATGACTGATCCAACTATAATATTTGTTACTTTGTAACATAAGGTACATAAGCAAAGCATTTCCATTTTAAGACGTACTTACTCTTTCTACCCTACAGGGATTTCTACTACTCCTTCTATTCCAGTAAAATGATTTCAATAAAGTAAATAGCAGAATTGTGGATAGGGAACTATACAAGCGACCTACCTAATTTTATTGTAGAAATTTTCGGGATCAATGATTGGACCATGCAAACTAAAAACACCTTTTCTTGGATAAAGAAAGAGATTATTCGATGTATTTCCGTATCGCTGATGATATATATCATAGCTCGGACATCCATTTCAAATGCATATCCCATTTTTGCACAGCAGGGTTATGAAAATCCACGAGAAGCGACCGGGCGTATTGTATGTGCCAATTGCCATTTAGCTAATAAGCCCGTGGATATTGAGGTTCCGCAAGCGGTACTTCCTGATACTGTATTTGAAGCAGTTGTTCGAATTCCTTATGATATGCAAGTTAAACAAGTTCTTGCTAATGGTAAAAGGGGAGGTTTGAATGTGGGGGCTGTTCTTATTTTACCTGAGGGGTTTGAATTAGCGCCTCCCGATCGTATTTTGCCCGAGATGAAAGAAAAGATAGGCAATCTGTCTTTTCAGAGCTATCGCCCCAATAAAAAAAATATTCTTGTGATAGGTCCTGTTTCTGGTCAGAAATATAGTGAAGTCACCTTTCCTATTCTTTCCCCGGACCCCGCTACTAATAAAAATGTTCACTTCTTAAAATATCCCATATATGTAGGCGGGAACAGAGGAAGGGGTCAGATTTATCCCGATGGGAACAAGAGTAACAATACAGTTTATAATGCTACAGCGGCTGGTGTAGTAAGTAAAATCATACGAAAAGAAAAAGGGGGGTACGAAATAACCATATCGGATGCGTCAGATGAACGTCAAGTGGTTGATATTATTCCACCAGGGCCAGAACTTCTTGTTTCCGAAGGCGAATCTATCAAACTTGATCAGCCATTAACGAGTAATCCTAATGTGGGTGGATTTGGTCAAGGAGATGCGGAAATAGTACTTCAAGATCCATTCCGTGTCCAAGGCCTTTTGTTCTTCTTGGCATCTGTTATTTTGGCACAAATATTTTTGGTTCTTAAGAAGAAACAGTTTGAGAAGGTTCAATTGTCCGAAATGAATTTCTAGATTCGCGGATTTCCAATATCAAATTCGTAAAAAGAATCCAATTTTTGTTTTGACAATTATATATGATTCAAAATTATGAAAAGCTTTTTGCTTGTTTCGTTTCTATTCCAGATGTCGATATCGGGAATTATTTGTACCGCATTACTAGTCATAGTATGTATATTGTGAAGAAGATTATTTGACTTTATCCCTTCTTTTTTTTTAAGCCAAATTCGAGCGGTGTCACTAGGTTACTCTTGTGAGATTGAAATGTCATAGAATGGATCAATCGTTTTCTATTCTAATCGAATAAATCAAATCTAAAATTTCACTGGATACTAAACATAAGATAAGTAAGTGGAGAATAGAAAACAAAGGATTATTCGACTTCTTCTTCTTAGTCTTT